GATCAATTTGTTTCCATTGATATTACAAGGGAAAGTCTATTTATTTGTTTTGTTGCAAATTCTAATTTGAGTAGCAAAATTCTTCTTTTCAGAATAGGTATTTCATAGACGTAGTGAGGTCTTATTTCATGTCATTTCGTAAAGTAAAAAGAAGAGAAATTCCATTATTGCTAAATCTATTCATGTGATTCGATGAAGAATGACAGCAAATCACGGGATATTTTCTAGAAAATAAAAAGGGGGTAATAAAAAATGCTTAGGGTTGGGAATGAAGGAATGTCTACACTACCCGGATTGAATCAAATACAATTTGAAGGGTTTTGTAGATTCATTGATCGGGGCTTAACATAAGTATAAGAACGAAGGAAGCTATAAGGATGAATTCAAGAACACAGATAAGATAGAAGATATAACATAACATATAGAATATATAACCTATAAGAGCAAACTCATTTTGCTCGAAGAATAAAACATAAAAATAGAATTAATTTATAATCAATCGAGGTGTATATGATTTATAACTTTTTTTTACGAGATTATCTCGTAGGTTTCGCCGTTAAAATACTGAATTCAGCCGTTGTGATCGGACTCTATTATGGATTTCTGACTACATTCGCCATAGGACCGTCTTATCTATTTCTTATTCGAGGACAATGCTTGGGGGATTCATCTGAAACGAAAATATCAGCAACAACCGGGTTTATTACGGGACAACTAATGATGTTCATATCGATCTATTATGCGCCTTTGCATTTGGCATTGAATAGACCTCATACAATAACAGTTTTAACTATACCGTATTTTTTCTTTAATTTTCTACACAAAAATGACAAACACTACTATTTGGGTTCGGTATACAAATTGGATTCTGAATACAAGAATCCAAATTCAATACGTCATTTTAGGATTTACAAAGTATTCTTTAACAATCTTTTTTTGCAGTTATTAAACCCCTTGCTTTTGCCAAGTTCAATCTTAATAAGATTAATGAACATTTATCTGTTTCGATCCAACAATAAATTGTTATTCTTAACAAGTAGTTTTGTTGGATGGTTAATTGGTCACATCATTTTAATGAAATGTATTGGATTGGTATTAGTCTGGTTACAGGACAAAAATTCGATCAAATATAAGATAACTATGAGATTGGATAAATACACTCTCCTACAATTGCGAAATTATGTGGGGCAAATATTTGTTGTTTTTTTATTTGTTATTTTGGGACACTATTTAGGAAGAGCCCCACTCCCATATTATTTTCTTGACGAAATGGTACAATACGATGAGAGGGACTTGGAGGAAATTCAAGCTGCAATAGATTCGGAAAAGGAAGAAACTAACGAAGAAGATATTACTGTTTATCTTGCTGATAAAAACGAGAATACTTTCAACAAAAAACTCGTCCCGTTGGAAAAATCTCTTGTAACTACTGTTTTCGATTATCACAGATGGAATAGGCCTTTGCGATATATCAAAAATGATCACTTTGAAAGGGTTGTAAGAGATGAAAATTCACAATTTTTTTTTCAGGTATGTGAAAGTGATGGAAAAAAACGAATATCTTTCACGTATCCACCTCATTTATCCACTTTTCGGAAAATCATGGAAAAAAAAATGGATCTCTTCAGAAGAGAGAAAACCTCCTATAATGATAATGAATTGTCTAATTATTGGAGCTCTGTTAATAAAGAAAAAGGAAATAAACTAATCAATGAATTTTTTCAAAGGGCAAAAATTATAGATAATAAATATAATAAATTGAGTCCTGTGGATGTATTTGAAAATCGAATTAGACTGTCAGATGATAATAGGCAAACAAAATACTTAACTAAAATATATGATCCTTTCTTGAATGGCCGCGTTCGTGGAGAAATCCAAAAAGGCTTTTCCCAAAATCAAACTGACACAACAAACTACATTTTGATAAATAAGATTCATGGTCTCCTTCTTTGTATTAATAGTAATGATCCAGAATTGGAAGAGAAAATAGATCAATTGGATAGAAAATTATTATTAACTGAAATTGGTTTTTTTTTTCACTTAATCAGTAAATTTTCAGAGAAATCAGTATCAAGTTTGAATTTTGACAGACTTTCTTTATTTCCAGAACATGAACAAGTAAAAATATATTCCCAAGAAAAAAAAAGAAAAAGAAAATTATTATTGGACGCAATTCGAACTGATCCTACTAATAATACAATTTTTAATAGAAAACTATGTAGTGAAATAAACGAAATAAGTAAACAAGTTCCTCGATGGTCATACGACTTAGTCGACGAATTGGAGGTAATGATGGAATTGACTCCAAAGGAGTCTCAGATTCGTTCCCCAAAAGGTGACCGTATAGTTATTTTTAATGGTAAAACAGATTCACTGGGTGCAACTAAAAAGAATACTAATGACAATCAGAATATTGCTGAACCGGACAGAAATACTGAATTAGCGCTAGTGAAGTATTCACGCGAACCAGATTATTCCCGAGAACTAATCAAAGGATCTATGGGCGCTCAAAGGCGTAAAACAGTCACTTATAAACTCTTTCAAGGAACGGCCCATTCCCCTGTTTTTTTGGAGATGATGGGCAACTACGCGTTCTTGTTTGGTGATCTTTTCTATGAGATCTCTCAATATTTGAAAGAATATTTCAGGAAACCTGGTACTGATAATTCTGAATTTTTGGCGTTTGAGAAAACGATAGAACAGAAAGAGAAAGAGGAAAAGAAAGACGAGGATGAAATAAGACTTAAACAAATCGAAGAAGCCTGGGAGAGCATTCTTTATGGTCTAATAATGAGAAGTTTTGTATTACTATTCCAATCAATGTTTAGAAAATATATTCTATTACCTTCATTGATAATCACAAAAAATCTCATTCGTATACTCTTATTTCAAAATCCTGAATGGTCAGAAGATTTTAGGGATTGGAGAAGAGAAGTGCATATTAAATGCACCTATCAGGGCGTTCCAGTATCTCACAACGCATTGCCAACAAACTGGTTCTGGGAGGGTATTCAGATAAGGATCTTATGCCCTTTTGTTCTGAAACCTTGGCACAATAAAGTACGCTCTACTGAAAAAAAAAAAAAATATACTGAAAAAAAAAAAGATCCACTGAAAGAAAAAAACTTCTGGTTTTTAACAGGTTATGGAACACAAGTCGAATCGTACCTTGAGGATCATGTCCCAAACCCTTTTGGATTTTTGGGTCCCATTTTAAAAAAAATACAAAAACATTTGAAAAAAGATTTTAAAAATCGTTTTTTTAGAGTTCTCAAAGTTTTGAATGAAAGAAAAAAGGGGTTGTTAGAAGAAATAGAAAAAAAGGATTCTATTCTGGAACATCATAGGTTCAAAAAAAGAGATGAATTGAGTGAAAGCAAAAAAAATTCAACAATCAGTAAGAGTAATCCAATGATTGAGGAATCGCCCGTTATAATTCAATCTATGAATGGGACAAATTTCACAGAAAAAAGGATAAAAGATCTTCATGTTGAAACAAAGACAATCTTAAACCAACTAGAAAAAATGACAGAAGAAAAAAAAGAGGGGGTTCTAACTTCAGAGATCCATTTGAATTCGACCAAAACTCCTTATGATGCTAAAAGATTAGAATTACTAAAAAATAGTTTGAAAAGAGTAAAAAGAAGAACCGTTCGATTAATCCGTAAATCCTCTTTTTTGTTTCAAATTTTAATGGGAAGGATATACAGAGAGATACTTTTCGCTAGCATTCGTATTATTATGAGGTATGGACCTCGTGTTCTGACTATTATTGAATTAACAGAGAAAATTGTAATTGACATAAAAAAAAAAAAAGAACAAAGAGTTCATAAAACAAATGAAAGTCTAATTCCTTTTATGTCGATGATAGACAAATCTTGGAATATTACAGATATGAATTCACAGAATTCTTGTGATGTATCTTCTTTGTCACAAGCCTATGTATGTTTTAAATTATCACAAGTTAGTAATGGATATAAATATAAGTTAAGATCTATTTTTGAATCTCATGGAAGATCTTTTTTTCTGAAGAATGAAATAAAAGATTATTTTTTTCGAATACAAGGACGAAGATTCAATTCCAAATTAAGACATAAGAACCGTCCCGATTCTATAATGAATCAATGGACAAATTGGTTAAAGGTTCATTATCAATATTCTTTACCTCATAGCGTATGGTCAAGATTAGTAGCACAAAAGTGGAGGAATAGAATCCATGAACATCGCGTGGCTCAAAAGAAAGATTTCTTTGAATATGATTCATCTGAAAAAAACCTATTAATTTTTTACAAAAAACAAAAAGAACAACAAGTAGACTTATTAGAAAAAAAAAAAAAAATAAAAAAACAATATGGATATGATCTTTTCTCCTATCAATATCTAAATTATGCAGATAATAAAAAATCCTATATTTATGGATATAAATCATCATTGCAAGCAAACAAAAACGAAACGATTAATTACAACACACCTAAAAATAAAAAAGAATTATTTGATATAATGGGCGATAGCTTTATCAAAAATTATATAGCAGAAGATGGTGTTATAGATATTTATATGGAAACAATGGAAAAAAATCTGAATAGAAAGTATCTAAATTGGATGGGAAAAAGAAAAAAGAATTCCAAAACGAATCAGAAATTATTGACTCCGAGATTTGGGTTCTTTTCAAAATTAAGTGCATATAAGAAGAATCCTTGGATCTTACCAATCAATTTCTTTTTTGTGCAGTTTTATGGAAACAAAAACATTACTGATGTAGTCAAGTTAAAGTTAGAAAAGAAAGAATACGTGAAGCAAGCAGATCTAAAATCATATCTCTCAAACTATTATAGGAAAACTCGTTATAATATAAATAAATACAGGAAGGATCTAAATGGCGAACAAAATTTCTTACTAGATAAATATTTTGGTTTTTATTTGCACTGTCCGAGTCCCGTCCAAGAAACAATAATGGAGAATATCAACTTATATTGTCTCCTGGTTAGATTGAAAAATCTAAAAAAATTTTTAATAATGTCTATAAAAAAGACAGACCTAGATTTTGAAACGACGGTGCGTCTGCAATTGAAGGACACTTGTTATACAGAATGTAGGGACACAGAGGAATTGCGGGACAACCTAATGTTTTTTATTGAACCTATTCGTATTTCTATCAAAAACTATGAACAATTTTTTATATATCAAACCATAAGCATATCATTGAGGCACAAACGTAAAATTTTGAAAAGAAACTCAGAAAAAAGTCGTGTTCATCAAAAGATAACAGAAAAGAACGATAAAAATCATTATGATTTACTTGTTCCTGAAAATCTTTTGTCCACTAGACGCCGTAGAGAATTGAGAATTCTAATTTGTTTGAACCATAGGAATAGCAATACTGTGCATAGAAACACAATAAATGACAATGAGAAAAAAATAAATAATTCTTCTCACGTTTTGACTAAAACTAAAGATATTGATAACGATACAAAAAAACTAATCAATTTAAAATTCTTTCTTTGGCCAAATTATCGATTCGAAGATCTAGCTTGTATGAACCGCTATTGGTTTGATACACATAATGGAAGCCGTTTCAGTATATTAAGAATACATATGTATCCTAGAGTGAAAATCTAGATTTTTTGAATATCTATCTGATAGCTGATATGTGAACATATTTATATATATGTTCACATAGAATTGCATTGCAATAAATAAAATAAACGCGCATACGCAATAAGGAATTTGAAAAAAAAAGAAATTCAGAATTTTGAATTGTTAAATAAATTACGATAAAATTTTCTATAAAAAATTAAAAATGAGTGTCATTACTATTACTGATCAATCAAAATATCTACCAAAAAGGAGGGGGTAAAGAAAAGCTTTTATGATAAAAAATTCATTTAGACCTGTTATTTCAAAAAAAAAAAAAGAAGAAGAAAACCCGGGATCGGTTGAATTTCAAGTAGTAAACTTCACTAATAAGATACGAAGACTTACTTCACATTTTGAATTACACCCAAAAGACTATTTATCTCAAACAGGTTTACGTATAATTCTGGGAAAACGGCAACGACTCTTGTCGTATTTGTCAAAGAAAAACAAAATACGTTATGAAAATTTAATAAATTGGTTGGGTATTCGGGATTCACAAATTAGGTAATTTCAAGAATCATTTTCAATTATTCGATTTATTAGATACTGAATTTTGATGAACTTTTTTTTGAACGATTCATGGACGAATGAATCGAGGAAAAACCTATGAATGTCCCAGCTACACGAAAAGACCTCATGATAGTAAATATGGGGCCTCAACACCCATCGATGCATGGTGTTCTTCGACTTATTGTTACTCTGGATGGTGAAGATGTTATTGATTGTGAACCAATATTGGGTTATTTACACAGAGGTATGGAAAAAATAGCGGAAAACCGAACAATTATACAATATCTCCCTTATGTAACACGTTGGGATTATTTAGCTACTATGTTCACAGAAGCAATAACTGTAAACGGGCCGGAACAATTGGGAAATATTCAAGTACCTAAAAGAGCCAGCTATATACGAGTAATTATGTTGGAGTTAAGTCGTATAGCTTCTCATCTACTATGGCTGGGACCCTTTATGGCAGATATTGGTGCACAAACCCCTTTTTTCTATATTTTTAGAGAAAGAGAATTAATATATGATCTATTCGAAGCTGCGACAGGTATGAGAATGATGCATAATTTTTTTCGTATTGGGGGGGTAGCCGCTGATCTACCTTATGGTTGGATAGATAAATGTTTTGATTTCTGCAATTATTTTTTAACAAGGGTTATTGAATATCAAAAACTTATTACGCGAAATCCTATTTTTTTAGAACGGGTTGAAGGAGTGGGTGTTGTTGGTAGAGAGGAAGTTCTAACTTGGGGGTTATCAGGACCGATGCTTCGGGCTTCCGGAATACAATGGGATCTACGTGAAGTTGATAATTATGAGTGTTACGAGGAATTGGATTGGGAAGTTCAATGGCAAAAAGAAGGAGATTCATTAGCTCGTTATTTAGTTCGAATTGGTGAAATGGTGGAATCCATCAAAATAATTCAACAGGCTTTGGAAGGAATTCCGGGGGGGCCTTATGAAAATTTGGAAATCCGCTGCTTTGATAGAGAAAAGGAGCCAGAATGGAATGATTTTGAATATCGATTCATTGGTAAAAAATCGTCTCCTACTTTTGAATTGCCGAAACAAGAACTTTATGTCAGAGTTGAGGCCCCCAAGGGAGAATTAGGAATTTTTCTAATAGGAGATAAGAATGGTTTTCCTTGGAGATGGAAAATTCGTCCACCCGGTTTTCTCAATTTGCAAATTCTTCCTCAATTAGTTAAAAGAATGAAATTGGCTGATATTATGACAATACTAGGTAGCATAGATATCATTATGGGAGAAGTTGATCGTTGAAATGAGAATTGATACAACGGAAGTCCAAGATATAAACTCCTTTTCCGGATTGGAATCTTTCAAAGAGGTCTATGGAATTCTATGGATACTTGTACCAAATTTGATTCTTATCTTGGGAATCACAATAAGTGTACTAGCAATTGTATGGTTAGAAAGAGAAATATCCGCAGGGGTACAACAGCGTATTGGACCTGAATACGCAGGTCCTTTTGGAATTCTTCAAGCTCTAGCAGACGGAACAAAACTACTATTCAAAGAGAATCTTATTCCATCTAGGGGAGATATTCGTTTATTCAGTATTGGACCATCCATATCAGTCATATCTATTCTAATAAGTTATTCAGTAATTCCCTTTGGCTATAACTTTGTTTTATCGGATTTAAAGATAGGTGTTTTTTTATGGATTGCTATTTCGAGTATTGCTCCCATCGGACTTCTTATGTCAGGATATGGCTCAAATAATAAATATTCCTTTTTGGGTGGTCTACGAGCTGCTGCTCAATCGATTAGTTATGAAATACCATTAACTCTATGTGTCTTATCAATATCTCTACGTGCGATTCGTTGAAACCAAAAAAGATATTCGATGCTATTGCAATGCTCCTCTCTTTATAGTACTATATAGGGAAGGAGGCGAATAAATTGAATAGAAACCTTCATTCTCTTTCTTTTTCTCCGATTGAAGAACTAAATTAGATAGTTCTATGAGTGAAATAAAACAGCTTCTATTGAATAGAATTTCAGAATACTATATTACTTCTGGTTAATAGATAGTATGATGATTTTGAATGGCAGTAAAAATATTGAGTCTCATTTTCTATGTATAAGAATGAAATAAAATTATAAACAGAAGAGGCCATTTAACCCAAGATTGGATAATTTGTCATCCTGTTTTGAAGCGGGCTCTAAAAACCAACCTTATTTAGTTTTAGTTACCATTTTGATGAATTCTCATAGATATATTCAAATCAATTAAGGGGGATTAATAAAAAAGAGTGGATGGTTAGAAACACCAAGATACACAAAGGATTAGTAACACATATTTTGTAAATTATCCAAAAGACAATTTACGCAGAATATAAAAAGAATACTAATTGGGGCTTTAAGTTGGTAGAAAAAAGAAAGCAGTACTCCCCACAACTCCGATCCAGAGTATGCTTCCAGCCACTCATTCAATAAATTACTATCAGGAACGACAAAATCCTTTCAAATTTTTGAAGTCCCTTTTTCATAGCACAAAAAAGAAGAATAGGAACAAAAAAAAAACATCAGAAATCAAAAACGAAAAATCGATTTCTCTTTCGTTTTTGATTTCTTATATCCATATTCATATTCATGGAGATCAAATTCACATCATAATGAAGAAACTAATGTTGAATTCTTTTTCGCAATTCAAAATCATGAGGGCTATTGAGAATTATAAAAGAGTATTTTATTGAAGAATTCAGTTATTACTCAACAAATTTTTATTTTTTAGGGATGAGATCAATTCAGAAGTGCCTTACATTGGATCTTTTATGAAAATAGATTTCTCTTTCTTATTTCGTTATTTCTAGAACAGACAGAATTGAATTGGTCTAATTCAGAACCGTTCGATATATTTTCATCTTCTATATCTTAGGGATATATCAAGAGAGAAATAATCGACCCGGTCCTTAGATTTACTGAAGGCTTTCCAGGAGCCGTATGAGGTGAAAATTTCATGTACGGTTCTGTAATAGAGATGGGAACAGTAATGTTATCACCGACTAGGATTATCTAACAGTTTAAGTACAGTTGATATAGTGAATGCGCAAGCAAAATATGGTTTTTGGGGTTGGAATTTGTGGCGTCAACCTATGGGTTTCCTCGTTTTTATAATTTCTTCGCTAGCAGAATGTGAAAGATTACCTTTTGATTTACCAGAAGCAGAAGAAGAATTAGTAGCTGGTTATCAAACAGAATACTCAGGTATTAGATTTGGTTTATTTTACGTTGCTTCCTATTTAAACCTTTTCATTTCTTCATTATTTGTAACAGTTCTTTACTTGGGCGGTTCAAATATCTCTATTCCGTACATATTTGTTTCTGAATTTTTTGAAATCAATCAAATATACGGAGTTTTTGGAACTACAATTGATCTCTTTATTACATTAGCTAAAAGCTATTTTTTCTTATTTGTTTCTATCATAGCAAGATGGTCTTTGCCTAGACTAAGAATGGATCAATTATTAAATCTTGGATGGAAATTTCTTTTACCTATTTCTCTCGGTAATCTATTATTAACAACTTCGTCTCAATTATTTTCGCTGTAAAAGATGGATCTTCTATATTCATTACTTGTCTCAACTAAGAGAAATAAAGAAAACAAAACTATTCATAGATATTTACGATATGTTCCTTATGGTAACTGGGTTCATGAATTATGGTCAACAAACAGTCCGAGCTGCAAGGTACATTGGTCAAAGTTTCATGATTATCTTATCTCACGCAAATCGTTTACCTGTAACTATTCAATATCCTTATGAAAAATTAATCACATCAGAACGTTTCCGCGGGCGAATCCATTTTGAATTTGATAAATGCATTGCTTGTGAAGTATGTGTTCGTGTCTGTCCTATAGATTTACCCGTTGTTGATTGGAAAATGGAAACGGATATTAGAAAGAAACGATTGCTAAATTACAGTATTGATTTCGGAATCTGTATTTTTTGTGGTAACTGTATTGAGTATTGTCCAACAAATTGTTTATCAATGACTGAAGAATATGAACTTTCAACGTATGATCGTCATGAATTGAATTATAATCAAATTTCTTTGGGCCGTTTACCAATGTCAATAATTGATGATTATACAATTAGAACAATTCAAATCAAATAAAAAAAGACAATTTTTTAGAATTGAATAAAATACAATTCTGAATAAAAAAAAAGAATATTCTATATATATATAGAAATCTAGAATATATATAGAATATATATATAGAATAATTGATATTAGATTATCAATATTCTCTAATTATTAGAGAAATATATTGTTCAATAGAATAGATAAATAGATTCTCTAAATTGAAAATATTCTTTCATTGAAATACTTTTCAAAATGGTTCTATATGTTCTATCTACCTTTATACTTTCGTTTTAATATCGTTTCAAACTACTCTTTCTACGAAAGAGTGGAATGACGTTGATTATCTAACCGTAACTATATCAATTTAAACTTTTTAGGTTTTTTCAATGCAAAGAAAAATTGAAGTATATAACAATTTTTTCCTGGTCATATCAAGAAGGTCATGAAATTTCGATTTCTTTGTCTTTTTTTTTTTTACATATAATGGATTTGCCTGAAACGCTGCACGATTTTCTTTTAGTCTTTCTGGGATCGGGTCTTCTATTAGGAAGTTTAGGAGTAGTATTACTTACCAACCCAATTTTTTCTGCTTTTTCGTTGGGACTGGTTCTTGTTTGTATATCTTTTTTATATATTTTAGCAAACTCGCATTTTGTAGCTGCATCACAGCTACTTATTTACGTGGGAGCTATTAACATTTTAATCATATTTGCTGTGATGTTCATGAATAGTTCCGAATATTACCAAGATTTTAATCTTTGGACCATAGGGGATGGAATTACTTTTCTAGTTTGTACAAGTATTTTTGTTTCACTAATAACTATTATTTCAGATACATCATGGTACGGAATTATTTGGACTACAAGACCAAATCAGATTATTGAGCAAGATTTGATAAGTACTAGTCAACAAATTGGAATTCATTTATCAACATATTTTTTTCTTCCATTTGAACTAATTTCAATAATTCTTTTAGTTTCTTTGATAGGTGCAATTGTCGTAGCTCGTCAGTAAGAAATCTTTAGAGAACTACTAATATAAATCAAGACTATATATATCTTTTTTTCAATGTGAAGTGAAAGAGTTTTTATGTAGAAATTCTTTTTTTTTATTGCCAATATATTCTTTTGTTGCAGACTTGGTATATTCTTTAGTCAATTGAATCTGTTGAATTGTTGTTCATATTGAAATGAATCAAAATTGATAAGGAGTTGGTCAATGATGCTCGAACATGTACTTGTTTTGAGTGCCTATTTATTTTCTATTGGTATCTATGGATTGATCACGAGCCGAAATATGGTTAGAGCCCTTATGTGTCTTGAACTTATATTGAATGCAGTGAATATAAATCTAGTAACTTTTTCTGATTTTTTTGATAATCGCCAATTAAAAGGAAATCTTTTTTCAATTTTTGTTATAGCTATTGCAGCCGCTGAAGCGGCTATCGGACTGGCTATTGTTTCCTCAATTGCTCGTAACAGAAAATCAACCCGTATCAATCAATCAAATTTGTTGAATAAATAGCATGAATCATATCCTAAAATCATATCATAATTAATAGAAAAGAAACAAAGTAGAATTTCAAAGAATGTAATATTAATCAATTCATTTTAGTATTTATTCGACACAACTTATGATCATATCATGTTTGCATTCCCAAAATCATAATAAGAAATCAAAGTATGCTGGTCCTCTTCTATTCCCTCTTCTAAATTTATCTAGACGCCTTGATTTATGAAAAGTTCACAATATTATCACAAATCATTGATTCATCTGGTATATAAAAATATAGGATTCATTTACGAGTTTACTAGATCGATAATTTTCAGTTTTGAACATCAAAAATTACTATATATATAATGTCACATTCAGTAAAGATTTATGATACATGTATAGGATGTACTCAATGTGTCCGAGCCTGTCCCACAGATGTATTAGAAATGATACCTTGGGATGGATGTAAAGCTAAGCAAATAGCTTCTGCCCCAAGAACAGAGGACTGTGTTGGTTGTAAGAGGTGTGAGTCCGCTTGTCCGACGGATTTCTTAAGTATTCGAGTTTATTTATGGCATGAAACAACTCGAAGTATGGGTCTAGCTTATTGATACGTTTCAAAAAACACCACACGAATACGTTTTTTACTGGCAAAAACTCGTGCTCAAAATAAAATAGAATAGAAGATTTTTTTCTATTCTATTTTATTTTGAGCACGCGCTTTTCTGGCCCAAGTGTATCTTATTTTTATCACGAATGATTTTCCTTGGTTAACAATAGTTGTTGTTTTCCCAATAGCCGCAGGTTCCTTCATTTTCTTATTTCCTCATAGGGGAAATAAGGTAATTAGGTGGTATAGCATTTGTATATGCTTAATCGATCTCCTTCTAACAACCTATGCATTTTGTTATCATTTCCAATTGGATGATCCACTAATTCAACTGACGGAAAATTATAAATGGATCAATTTTTTTGATTTTTACTGGAGATTAGGAATAGATGGACTCTCTATAGGACCTATTTTACTGACGGGATTTATAACTACTTTAGCCACTTTAGCGGCTCAGCCGGTTACTCGAGAATACCCATTATTCTATTTCCTGATGTTAGCAATGTATAGCGGTCAAATAGGACCATTTTCTTCTCGAGACATTTTCCTTTTTTTCATCATGTGGGAATTGGAATTAATTCCCGTTTATCTACTTTTATGCATGTGGGGGGGAAAGAAACGTTTGTATTCAGCTACAAAGTTTATTTTGTACACTGGAGGAGCTTCTGTTTTTTTATTAATGGGAATTCTGGGTATCGGTTTATATGGCTCTAATGAACCAACATTAAATTTTGAAACATTAATTAATCAATCGTATCCCGTGGCACTAGAAAGAATATTCTATATGGCATTTCTTATTGCTTTTGCTGTCAAATCGCCAATTATACCCTTCCATACATGGTTACCAGATACCCACGGAGAGGCACATTACAGCACTTGTATGCTTTTAGCCGGAATCTTATTAAAAATGGGAGCGTACGGGTTAGTTCGTATGAATATGGAATTTTTTTCCCACGCTCATTCCATATTTTGCCCCTGGTTCATTATATTAGGTTCTATTCAAATAATCTATGCCGCTTCAACATCTTTTGGTCAACGTAATTTAAAAAAAAGAATAGCTTATTCTTCGGTATCTCATATGGGTTTTATAATGATAGGAATTAATTCTATAAGTGATACTGGTCTCAACGGGGCCATTTTACAAATAATATCTCATGGATTTATTGGCGCTGCCCTTTTTTTCTTGGCAGGAACTAGTTATGATAGACTGCGTCTTCTTTATCTTGACGAAATGGGCGGAATGGCTATCCCAATGCCAAAAATATTCACTATTTTCACTATCTTATCAATGGCTTCTCTTGCATTGCCTGGCATGAGCGGTTTTGTTGCAGAATTGATCGTTTTTTTTGGAATAATTACTAGTCAAAAATATCTTTTCATGATGAAAATACTAATTACTTTTGTAACAGCAATCGGAATTCTATTAACTCCTATTTATTTATTATCTAGCTTACGGCAGATGTTCTATGGATACAAATTTTTTAATACACCAAACTCTTCTTTTTTTGATTCAGGGCCCAGAGAATTCTTTATTTCGATTTCGATTCTTATACCCATAATAGGTATTGGTATTTATCCAGATTTCATTTTCTCATTTTCGGTTGACAAGGTTGAAGCTATTCTATCTCATTTTTGATGGATTCTTTTTGTGAAGAAATGAATCAAAAAGATAAAAAAAAATATTTTTCCGTTAGATTTACTTCCAAATTTGAAATGAGAATCGAATATGTTTGTTGTTTGTGAGAACCCCTTGAATCATTCCATTACTTGATTGAAAGGGTTCTCAACGATTTATGGAAAGTATATATTTCTATGCTTTCCATATTTTTCTTTCTCAGGTTCTTTACTCATTTTTAGTCAATTAGATGTAAATGAACCATAACTATGTAGTCCTATTCCTAATAGATTGATCCCCAAATAACATATCCAAATTAGAATAAATCCTATAGAGGCCACTATTGAAGAATTTACACCTTCTAATTTTTTATTTTTTCGAGTATGTAAATAAATCGCAAATATGGTCCAAGTAATAAAGGCCCAAGTTTCCTTTGGATCCCAATTCCAATAGGAACCCCATGCCTCGTTAGCCCATACTGCTCCTGAAAGAATACCTATCGTTAAAAAGAGAAAACCCAGACTAATAATACGATAACTCCAACGATCCAATTGTTGAATAAATTGAGACCTGTAATAATTTATAGAAGAAGAAAAAAAAGTTTTTCGTAAAACATTGTTTCTTTCATTCCTATTCATGTATTTGATTTCAACAAAATCAACTGATTTTTTGAAAGAATCCAAATTTGTGGTAAAAGCAAGAATTTGGATGAATTCTTGAAACGTAATGACTAAAATAGCCACTGATAATAATGATCCACATAAAAGAGCTGCATAGCCCAGTATCATCATACTTACGTGCATCATTAGCCAATGGGATTGTAGAGCGGGTACTAATATTACGGATTGATGCATTTTTGTTAAAAGACCCGAAGTCGCAAAGCCTTGGGTAAAAAGAACACTTGGTGCAATTATTGTACTTAAAAGGTTTTTCTCCTTTTTAAAAAAAGCAACCAGATGAAAAATTGAAAAACCCCATGAAAGAAAAATTAGGGATTCATATAAATCACTAAATGGTAAATGTCTCG